TATTCTTGATTACTAATTCAGTTAAGAGGCCTCTATCAACAAGAAAAATAGTGAATTCTTATTTTCGTTAAATTCTAGGAAAATAAAAAATTTTTGTTCTACGTCTTACGTATGTATATATAATCCAAATATAGAATTCTAGATTATAGAAACTATAGATATGATATATGCTTTTGTACCTTCTATACTCACTTAGATATATACTTAGATTTATACTAATCTTTATCTTTATAATATTAATATAAATAATAACAGGTACAAATAGTAAATTGAGGTATCCTTTATATGACAACTTTCGACTTTCCCTCTGTTTTGGTGCCTTTAGTAGGCTTAGTATTTCCGGCAATGGCAATGGCTTCTTTATTTCTTCATGTTCAAAAAAATAAGACTGTTTAGATCTGATGGGCCCAACTCTGATCCATTTTTTTTTCAAAACTAAGACTTGTATCATAACGCAGATACCTATTTAGTGTAAGAAAAGAGGGTATAACATGGGGCGCTTCCGTCGAAAAGGGGCTCTTTGGCCTGTAGAAAGATGATATGGGGGTAAAGGAATTCTATCTATTTGAAAAAATCTCAGGATCGCCGGATGGCTGAACTGTAAAATCGGTACATCTATATGTATATTGATGGGATCGTACGAAGGGTATTTTTTTTTTTTTAGATCTAACCAATTTGATAAATTACTCTTAAAGGTTCACATCAAACTAGTACTAGTTGATGAGAGTTACTTCGGAAACAAAAAGACTAAAGTCTAGGGTATTCTCTCAATTACAATAAAACGAAACCAGATCAAGTATGAGTTGTCGATCAGAACATATATGGATACAACCTATAACGGGGTCGCGAAAAACAAGTAATTTCTACTGGGCCATTATCCTTTTTTTAGGTTCATTAGGATTCTTATTGGTTGGAACTTCCAGTTATCTTGGGAGAAACTTGATATCTTTATTTCCGTCTCAGCAAATCCTTTTTTTTCCACAAGGGATTGTGATGTCTTTCTATGGGATCGCGGGTCTCTTTATTAGCTCCTATTTGTGGTGCACAATTTCGTGGAATGTAGGGGGTGGTTATGATCGATTCGATAGAAAAGAAGGAATGGTGTGTATTTTTCGTTGGGGATTCCCTGGAAAAAATCGTCGCATCTTCCTCCGATTCCTTATAAAGGATATTCAGTCCGTCAGAATAGAAGTTAAAGAGGGTATTTATGCTCGCCGTGTCCTTTATATGGATATCAGAGGCCAGGGGGCCATTCCCTTGACTCGTACTGATGAGAATGTTACTCCACGGGAAATCGAACAAAAAGCTGCCGAATTGGCCTATTTCTTGCGTGTACCGATTGAAGTATTTTGAGAAATGAGCTGAGAGAGTGAATGCTTTCTCAGCAGTAAGGAAAAACTAAAGAATCCCCCTTTTCTATACCATAACTTAACTGAAGTTTCTTCATAACGCTCATTCTAGTCAAAGAAGACGTATACGTAACGTAACAACCACAAAACAAAACAGTGAATAGATTCATAAGTTCGATACTTTGTAATAGAACTCATGCATGAGAGAAATATTGGATGGCGTAGAGTCAACTAATGAGGTCGGTTCATTAAAAATTCATAGACGAAATGAAAAAATGTCAAAAAAGAAAGCATTCAACCCTCTTTTATATCTTGCATCTATAGTATTTTTGCCCTGGTGGATTTCTCTCTCATTTAATAAAAGTCTGGAATCTTGGGTTACTTATTTGTGGAATACTAGGCAATCTGAAATTTTTTTGAATGATATTCAAGAAAAAAATATTCTCGAAAAATTCATAGAATTGGAGGAAATCTTTCTTTTGGAGGAAATGATCAAGGAATACTCGGAGACACATCTACAAAACCTTCGTATAGGAATCCACAAAGAAACGCTCCAATTAATCAAGATACACAATGAGGATCATATCCATACGATTTTGCACTTCTTGACAAATATAATCTGTTTCGTTATTCTAAGTGGTTATTCAATTTTGGGTAATAAAGAACTTGTTATTCTTAACTCTTGGGCTCAGGAATTCCTATATAACTTAAGTGACACAATAAAGGCTTTTTCGATTCTTTTATTAACAGATTTATGTATCGGATTCCATTCGCCCCATGGTTGGGAACTAATGATTGGCTTTGTCTACAAAGATTTTGGATTTGCTCATAATGATCAAATTATATCTGGTCTTGTTTCTACTTTTCCAGTCATTCTAGATACTCTATTTAAATTTTTGATTTTTCGTTATTTAAATCGTGTTTCTCCGTCACTTGTAGTGATTTATCATTCAATGAATGATTAAAAAAGGATCTACTGATATTAATCCAATTCAATTCTAACGTTTCTTACTTTGTAGTTGTACAGAAGCAAAGCATGTAAAATCATACTTACTCTTTATTTTTATACCCATCCCAAAGATTTATTCTATATATTAATATTATTTATTCCAGTAAAATTATTCCAGTAAATAGCAGAATTGCGGATAGGG